GGACCCTTGACACAAATAGACGCATTACGAGTTCCATACAGATTACTTCTCAATACAATTTCTTTCAAATTCATTAAAATTTCATGTACAGATTCTTGAATACCTACGATGGTAGAATATTCGTGTGGTATTTTCTCAGATCTTGCACGTGTAATACATGTTCCTTCTATTTCTCCGAGTAAAGCTCTTCGCATCGCGATGCCTATTGTATCGGCTTGGCCTTTCATAAGTGGGGCCAGAATAAAGCGTCCATAATAAAGACGCTTACTGTCTGCTCTTGATTCAACACACTTCCACTGTAGTGTCCGAGTAGATACTGTTACTTTCTCTCGAACCATAGTAATATTATTTGATCAAATCATTGAATTATTTATTTCTCTTGAAATCTCTTCAATGTTTACACACGTCTTTTTTTGGGGGGCCTACAGCCATTATGCGGCATAGGGGTTACATCCCGTATGAAACTTAATAGTATGCCACTTCTACGAATAGCTCTTAATGCCGCATCTCTCCCGAGACCCGGGCCTTTTATCATGACTTCTGCTCGTTGCATACCTTGATCCACCACTGTACGAATAGCATTTCCCGCTGCGGTTTGAGCGGCAAATGGTGTCCCTCTTCTTGTACCCTTGAATCCACAAGTACCGGCGGAGGACCAAGAAATTACTCGACCCCGTACATCTGTAACAGTCACAATGGTATTGTTGAAACTTGCTTGAACATGAATAACTCCCTTTGGTATTCTACGCGCATTCTTACGTGAACCAATACGTCTATTTCTACGTGAACCAATTTTTGGTATAGGTTTTGCCATATTTTATCATCTCATAAATATAAGTCAGAGATATATGGATATATCCATTTCATGTCAAAACAGATCCTGGTTTTTTTTACTGATTTTTTTTACTGATTTTTTGTACATCTGTACATCAGGTCCTTTCGATTTTGGGAGTCCTTTTTGGTTTAAAAAGATTATCCTTGTCTTTGTTTATGTCTCGGGTTGGAACAAATTACTATAATTCGTCCCCGCCTACGGATCAATCGACATTTTTCACAAATTTTACGAACGGAAGCCCTTATTTTCATATTTGTCACTCCTTTTCTTAATTCGGAATCTACTTAATTGATTGGAAGAAAATAAGTTTCTTAAAATTTTTAACTTCGAATTGTATCCCTACGAAAGAATGTTGAAATCAAAAAATCACCTAATTATTTGAGTCTTTACTTTTGAATATACAAATTATATGCCCTTTAGTTGAATCATAAGAACTTACCACAATTTTTATTCTATTTACTGGTAGTATACGTATAAAATTACGTTGAACCTTTCCCGAAGCAAAACCCAGAATCGGATTTTCGTTATCTAAACGAACTCGAAACATACATACCGTTGGGACGTAGTTCAGTAATTAAACCCTCGCGTTTGTTCTTTCATTCCAGGTAAAACGGCTTTGAAGCATCAACTAATCAAAGAGGCATAATATTAGAAACCTACCCTTTACTCTTTTTTTTTTTTCACAAATATGAAAGTTCCGCATATAATTCGGCTATCAGAAAGATTACCATATATAACACAAAATTTCCCCGCCGATTCCTTCTATTCGAGCCTCTCGGTCTGTCATTATCCCTCGAGAAGTAGAAAGAATTACAATCCCCATTCCGCCTAAAATTCTCGGAATTCCTTGATAGTTAGAATAAATTCGTAGGCCGGGCCGGCTGATCCGTTTTAAATTTAAAACAGTTCTATATGATCCTTTCCTATTTCTCCTATGTCGTAGGGTTAAAACCAAAAAATATTTATTGCTTTCCTGATGTTTTCTCACGTTTTCAATAAAACCTTCTCGTAAAAGGATTTTAACAATATTTTCAGTCATGTTAGTAGATGGTATTCGAACTGTTCTTTTTTCATTCATGTCAGCATTTCGTATAGAGGTTATTATGTCAGCAATAGTGTCTTTACTCATGATAAACTAAGATTATTGTTGCCCCCGAATTTGGATATAATCAACATGCTCTATTTCTTTTTTTTCTGAATTCATAAATATTTATGAATTTAAAAAGGTATATGCGTGATATACAAACAATCTACTAATTTAATTTAAATTAATCCATTTCATTCAAATACTATAAACTATATCACGGTATTCCCTTATAATACTTCAGGTGCTAATGAAACTATTTTAGTGAAATTTAACTGTCTTAATTCCCGGGGGATCGCGCCAAAAATTCGGGTTCCCTTTGGATTTCCTTCTTGATCAATAACAACTGCAGCATTGTCATCATATCGTATTATCATACCGTTGTCGCGTTTGAGTTCTTTACAAGTACGTACAATTACAGCTCGAATCACTTCTGATCTTTCTAGAGGTGTATTTGGTACTGCTTCTTTGATTACAGCAACAATAACGTCACCAATATGAGCATATCGTCGATTACTAGCTCCTATGATTCGAATACACATCAATTCTCGGGCCCCGCTGTTATCCGCTACGTTCAAATG